ACATATTTATTATTGTATATGAGTATATGAATGGACCATTTGTCGAACAAAAGAGTGAGGCGCAATCAAGATAGCACCAGAATCATGAAAATTCTAGCGTTGACGCTTCGTCCCAGGGGGACTTAAGTAGGCGAAGAGCAAAAAGCTTACTTAAATAACATAAAAAAAAGTTATAGTTATATTATACTTTTCTTTTCGTTTGATACGAAGTCATTACTGACAGTCCCGGTCTGAAAGAATCATTGAAGCTGGATCATAGAAAGGATGAAATCTGCATACATGGTTCCTTTTTTTCAACTTCTCTTTCAACTGCCAGATCTTACTTATGAATTAAGAATTCGGGTCAATTGGATCTCAATTGTTCAAATAAAGCTTGTCTCTTGAACAAATAAATGAGTTATATTATAACTACGTTTATAAATATGTGTGTTTAATATTTAATATTTGATATTTTATTTAATTTTTAATTTTAATTTTTTTTATTGTTTAATATATGTACATATAATATATATGTACATAATAAATATATAATATATGTTTTGTTTTTTATTCCAGTTTCTTTTTCCAGTAAGTAAGAAATTGATAAAAATCAAATAAAAAAAATATATTAAAAAAATATATTAATTAATATTATTAATATTAATTAATGATATTAATATTAAGTATTAATATAATATTAAGTATTAATAATATAAAATGATATTAATATTAAGTATTAATATAATATTAAGTATTAATATAATATTAAGTATTAATAATATAATAAGAAATGACACTTCAACAAGTATTTTTGATTGATATCAAATCATTATTAAATCATTTTATCTATGGAAATACTGGCCGGGCCAGGCCAGTACTTAAACCAAGCCGGGGGAATAAACCTTTCGTACAAAATAAAAGAAGTAGGGTATTTTTCTATTGGGGATATCCGTTTCGAATCATTATCTAAATTGAATTCCTGATCAAATTTCTTCTTAAAATTTTTTCTTTTCTTATATTTTCTTATATTATATATATATATATATATTACTTTATTACTTTATTGTTACTTTATTATATATCTTTATTACTTTATTGTTACTTTATTATATATCTTTATTTTATATATCTTTATTCTTTTTTTCTTTATAATATTTTCTTTATAATATATATATTTATTATTTATTATAATTATAAATAATAAATAATAAATATATATATTATATATATACATATATTTATTATAAATATACATATATTATACATATATACATATATTTCTAATAAATTAATAAATAAAGAATTTAATATTTAAATAATTAATAGAATATTTCTAATAAATAAAGAATATAATTTAAATATAAATGAATATAATTTAAATATAAATGAATATAATTTAAATATAAATAAATTAAATATAAAAATATAAATAAAAGAATATAAAAAATAGATAAATTAAATAAAAAAGGAAAACGAAGGTTTTTATCAATCTTTACTTCACGTGTCACATCACATAAAAAACTTTCCATTTTAAAATGGGGATGCGGAGAGATGGCTGAGTGGACTAAAGCGGCGGATTGCTAATCCGTTGTACGAGTTTTTCGTACCGAGGGTTCGAATCCCTCTCTCTCCGCTTCTTCTGATTACTTGAGTCTTTCGAATTCGAAGGAATTTCGATCCCTTGATTTTATCATAGGTAAATGTATGGAATACATAAAATCATAAGAAAAAATTTAGAAAAAGCAGGAAAAACTAAAAATATCTTTTTTTTATTCCTCACGTCCAGGATTACGCCCTGGATCATTAGATAAAAATCCGAAGATGAAGAGAGAAATAAAGAATATCACTACTGTATAAACGAATAGTTTGAGAGTAAGCATTACACAATCTCCAAGATCTTTTTTTTTAAGGGAATAGATTACTTATTTTTTACCACATACACTATTTTGTTTTGACATGACACCCCCCAAAAAATGAAGTGTTTTTTGAAAAGAAAGTCATTTTCACGAATTTCTTTGGAATAAGATTTTGATTCCTTCGTTATCAAAAATTTCTTGTCATATGATTAGGTATTGTAGGCAACCTAATAAAATCTTTGCTCACTGTAAGGTCAGAACGAGGAAATAAGCTGATCAAAATTCATCGCCGCGGTTATTCAATATACAAGAATTTCTATTTTTGAATCGAGGGTTCATAATGTAAGACTTATCTGGTCTTATCAATTTTTCGAATTTTTATTTATCGAATAAATCATGAATTTAGCAGAGTATTAAATCATCTAAAACTTACAGCAGCTTGCCAAACAAAGGCTAAGAGAAAAAAAAGTACAGGTATGACAGGCATAACATCTACGATTGGATTTAAAAAGGCATAAGCTTCGGGCAATTTGGCGAAGAAAAAACTACTCGAATAAAAGACAGAATTAAGACAGATACAGATTAAACTAAAGATATTAAGCATAACAAAATTTCGTTCTTGTAGATTAGATAATTTTATTCTGATTGAGTTTTTTTTATAAGGGAAAAAAAAGACAAGTCAAAAAATCTTTCTTTTTCTTCGAATTCTCCCAAATAAAAATCCTTCCTTCCATTCTCAAATGAGAATACAAGGAATTCCATTTTCATACAATATCTTAACTGAATTCCATGTAATGATCAATGAATTTTTTTGATTCTATATCTACATGTGTTGAATCCTAGCAAAAATATATCCCCAATGTATTTATTTTATTGGGTTGGGATTGACGAATAACCAAAACCAATATTAATGTTTATTAGTGTCGAATAGAAATTCGAAATGGGGCGTGGCCAAGCGGTAAGGCAGCGGGTTTTGGTCCCGTTACTCGGAGGTTCGAATCCTTCCGTCCCAGATCGTTTCCATCAGAAACGAAAGATGGGATCACATTGTATCCCACATGAAACATAAAATTGTTAACGAGAACAATCTTTTGTTCTGAATTCTAAGAATGATTCTTAGAATCATATTTTTTCTTTCATTTGGTTTCTCACAAACGTAATCAAGTGTCAAATGTGGGTGGAAATAAATATCTTTTTTTTTTAATTCAAAAAAGAAATTCTGGGTTTATCATTCACATTCAGGATCACATTCAGGATATGCTCGTACTACTTAATATTCATTTTAAAGTTAGTTACTTATGAAAACTTTATGTCCCATATCTATGAAATGTCAATTCTCACATGAAGCATTCTGAATCGAAATGTGAATGAAAGAAAGGCCTCTTTATTCCCTTACCAAGGGTAAAATAAAAAAGCCTAAAGTAAATAAATGGGGTATCCCAATTCCACAATCTATGTGGAGACTAAAGAGTAGGGAGTTTTTGGTACTAATTTCATCACTGGTCTTAAAACTTCTAAAGCTGGTGTGGGAAAAAATAGTAAAAACGAATTGATCCGGACCCCATTTTTTTGTATTTTATCTGGTTCATCTTATATCTTATCCGGTTCAAATGAATAATTGTAAATCAATGTAATGTAGCGATTGGGGGGAAATTCGTATATTGCATCTACTTGACTTTATGGAATTGATGGAAAAGAAAAATTCTTGAACCTGAAGTAAAACAAAATCTGTATTGTATAAAATCAAAAAGTTTTATTAATAATTGATTTTTTTCCGGGATTGCAAATCTATTAATATTAAAGGTTCTTCTTTTGAGGTTTATAGTTTATTTGTTCGAGAAAAATGGATCCTTCATGATTGATCGTCCCGAACAATCTTTTTAAGATGTAAAAAAGTCTTAAGCAAACTTATTTATTCGTCTTTTTTAGAAATATGTTTCATTTATATGATAGAATATAGAGTTAAATAAATTGGATCCTTGCTGAGCCTTCCCCGGATAAATACTTATCTATCCATAGATAGATAGATAGAAAGTATGTACTATTATATACCGGTATACACACACCGGTTGAGCCAACGACTATTCATGATTCCATATTGAATCAATTACATACCGGTTTGAAATAAAATTAGAGGAATGTTATGGTAAAACTTCGTTTGAAACGATGTGGTAGAAAGCAACGTGCGACTTGAAGGACATGATCGGCTGTGGATTCTTACATCCACCATTTTCTATAGGAATGAAGATGTTCTTGGCTCGACATAGTTTGTTCTGCTCTGTTAGGAACCTAATTTGTGTTAGGTTGTAAGTAAATAGTACATGATGGAGCTCGAGCAGAAAGGATTGATTCCTTTATCAGGGGGAAGAATCTAGGGTTAGTAACTATCAATAAGTTAGACCAACTTTGTAAGTATATCCTCAATATATAAATCGAAAGGTTAAAAAAATCGAAAAATAAAAGAAGTTTGAAAAATAAAAAGTAAAATTTTTCAGAATTGGTCAAACTATTTCGATCAAAAGTGTATCACAAGGGAATCCACCGTTCATATTCTATTTCTATAGTATAGAAAAAGATAACAAAAAACAAAAAGATATGTTGCTGCTCTTTTGAAAGGAGTAAGGATCACCGAAGTAATGTCTAAACCCAATGATTTCACAAAGCAAAGATAATGGATTCCGGAACAAGTAAACACTATTTTCAATTGTCTCAACAATTGAATCAGAATGAGGAATAAAAATAGATTCGAGATGAGACAAACAAAAGAGGTTAGAGACGGCTCAATAAATGTCTAAGGGTTTCCCTTCGAACTCTGTCAGAATTACCCAACTTGAGTTATGAGTACGAATGAGATTTCTTTTTTTCTGTAAGGAAGAATAAAAAAACGACTCAAATCATAGTCTAATTCATGATTTTATGGATCCATTTGTCATTATATACATATACAGAAATTTAGAATCCTTTTTTCTCGAGCCGTATGAGGAGAAAACCTCCCATACGTTTCTAGGGGGGGCATTGTTTATTTACATCTATTCCAATGAGCCATCTACCGAATCGTTGCAATTGATGTTCGATCCCGAAGAGAAGGAAGAGATCTTAGAAAAGTAGGTTTTTACGATCCGATAAAGAATCAAACTTATTTAAATGTTCCTGTTATTCTATATTTCCTTGAAAAAGGTGCTCAACCTACGAGAACTGTTTGTGATATTTTAAGGAAGGCAGAATTATTTCAAGAAAGAACTTCGATTCGAGTTAATTAAAGTAAAAAAACAAAATTAATAAATAAAAAAAGGGGGGGGGGGTAACTAGTATCTATCTTTGTGTAATTATTTACACATAATTTGCCTTTTTCTTGCTGTATTCACACTTAATTTACTTTTTTTCTTGTTTTGTTCGTTGCGGGAATCCACCAACAAACAAGGGGTTAATCTTGCTTATTGTACCTCTATTGATTGAATAAACCCGAGATTTTTTCTTTACTTTACATCTTTCGTATTTTTTTCATCCAAATTTCTTATTTATGTTTATGTTGTGCCAATCCAACACAAGTCCTTATTTGATTTACTTAAATTTGTTTTCTTAACATTGGATCCATATTGACAATGGTGCATCGAAGAAATATAATTCGATCGTAGATAAATAGATCCGTTTATCTCCACCCCATATTGGTTTTTTCTTTCCTTCACTTCAGTGAAATGATGGGTTTGCTCTGCCGGATTTACTGGCATACAAGATGTATTTTCTTAACGAAAAAGAAAATAAAATTGATAAATAAAATGGTGGTTTGTCACAATTTTGACATCTCTATTGGGAATCAGTTGTTGTTTAATCCGATCTGTCCATTTTGGTATTTTGGTGTTTTTAATTGATCAACAAAAACAAATCTTTCTTTTCGATTTGTTCTAGTTCAATGTTTTGACGGGGTCGTGCAGTGCAATTCAATTGATTTTTTTATTTTGACCGTATTTACATATATATCCTATTTATTTTTATTCGGGTTGCTAACTCAACGGTAGAGTACTCGGCTTTTAAGTGCGACTATGATCTTTTACACATTTGGATGAAGCAACAGATTCGTCCAGACTATTGGTAGAGTCTATAAGACCACGACTGATCCTCAAAGGTAATGAATGGAAAAAACAGCATGTCGTAATAAAATATTATATATTATAATTTAATTATTTAATTTAATTATTTAATTTATTATTTAATTAAATATTATTTAATTAAAGTAGAACTTTGAGTTTATCCTTACCGGATCGTTACAAATTTTTTTTCTTTTTGGAAGTGAAAAAAAAATTCACATTTACAGTTGGGTCTAGTGAATAAATGGATAGAGCCCTATGGCTCTAATTCTGGTGAAATAAAAAGCAACGAGCTTTTGTTCTTAATTTGAATGATTACCCGATCTAATTAGACGTTAAAGATAGATTAGTGCCTGATGCGGGAAAGGGTGGGTTCTTCTGTGAGTGGACCATTGATTTTCTTTCTTTTTTTTTTTAATGAATCCTAATTATTCTTTATTATGGATTGGAGACGGATGTGTAGAAGAAACAGTATACTGATAAAGAGAATTTATTCCAAAGTCAAAAGAGCGATCGAGTTGCAAAAATAAAGGATTTTTTACCCTCTTGTAATTATAACGAACATAAACCAATTGGATAGAAAAGGAGAGGAAAAAGATCTGTTGATTGGACTCCCCTGTTTCCTTTGTTTGCGGGATATATATATTTTTCTTACTGTAATTATATACATAATACATACCCCGTTCTGACCATATTGCACTATGTATCATTTGATAACCTAAAAAATGAAATAGGTCCCGCCTCTGGTTCAAGTAGAAATGTAAATGGAAGAATTACAAGGATATTTAGAAAAAGATAGATCTTGGCAACAACACTTTCTATATCCGCTTCTCTTTAAGGAGTATATTTACCCATTTGCTCATGATCGTGGTTTAAATGGTTCGATTTTTTACGAATCCACGGAAATTTTTGGTTATGACAATAAATCTAGTTCATTACTTGTGAAACGCTCAATTATTCGAATGTATCAACAGAATTATTTGATTTATTCGGTTAATGATTCTAACCAAAATCGATTCGTTGGGCACAACAATTTTTTTTATTTTCATTTTTTTTCTCAGATGATATTGGAAGGTTTTGCAGTTATTGTGGAAATTCCATTCTTGCTGCGATTAGTATCTTCCCTCGAAGAAAAAAAAATACCAAAATCTCAGAATTTGAATTTACGATCTATTCATTCAATATTTCCCTTTTTGGAGGACAAATTATCGCATTTAAATTATGTGTCAGATATACTAATACCTTATCCCATCCATCTGAAAATCTTGGTTCAAATCCTTCAATTCTGGATCCAAGATGTTCCTTCTTTACATTTATTGCGATTCTTTCTTCACGAATATCATAATTGGAATAGTCTTATTACTCCGAATAATTCTATTTTTATTTTTTCAAAAGAAAATAAAAGACTATTTCGGTTCCCATATAATTCTTATGTATCTGAATGCGAATTTGTATTAGTTTTTCTTCGTAAACAATCTTCTTATTTACGATTAACATCTTCTGGAGCTTTTCTTGAGCGAACACATTTCTATGGAAAAATAGAACATCTTGTAGTAGTAGTAGTGCGCCGTAATTATTTT